ATAATAAAAAAAAAATTCACTTTATCTTTATTTCGACTATAAAAAAGTCACTTTATAATATTAGTAAGAAAAATTCACATATTTTTTGTGATTTATCCTACTTGTCACAAGCATATGTATTTTACAAATTATCACAAACCCAAGTTATTAATTTGTCTAAATTTAGATCTGTTCTTCAATATAACACAACGTCTTGCTTCCTTAAGACTAAAATAAAGGACTATTTTAAAACACTAGGAATATTTCATTCGGAATTAAAACATAAGAAACTTCAGAGTTATAGAATCAATCAATGGAAAAACTGGTTAAGATGGCATTATCAATACGATTTATCTCAGATTAGATGGTCTAGATTAATGCCAAAAAAATGGCGAACTAAGGTTAATCAAAGTTGTATGGCTCAAAATAAAAATAGAAACTTAAACAAATGGAATTCATATGAAAAAGACCAATTAATTCATTACAAAAAAGAAAATGATTCGGAACTCTATTCATTATCAAACCAAAAAGATAATTTTAAAAAATGTTATAGATATGGTCTTTTAGCATATAAATCAATTAATTATGAAAATAAAAGTGACTCATTTTTTTCTAGATTACCCTTTCAAGTAAAGAAGAACTTAGAAATTTCGTATAATTCCAACACGTACAAACACAGCTTTGTTGATATGCCCGGCAATCTTCATATCAATAATTATCTAAGAAAGGTCAATATTCTAGATATAGAAAGAAATCTCGATAGAAAATATTTTGATTGGAAAATTATCCATTTTTCTCTTAGACAAAAAGGAGATATTGAAGCCTGGGTTAAGATCGATACCAACAGTAATCCAAATACTAAAATTGGTATTAATAATTATCAAATAATTGATAAAATTGAGAAAAAGGGGGTTTTTTATCTTACAACTCCTCAAAATCCAGAAAAAACTAAAAAAAATTCTAAAAAAGTCTTTTTTGATTGGATGGGAATGAATGAAAAAATATTTAATCGTCCCATATTGAATCTGGAATTTTGGTTCTTCCCAGAATTTGTACTACTTTATAATGTCTATAAAATAAAACCGTGGATTATACCAAGCAAATTCCTTCTTTTTAATTTGAATACAAATGAAAATGTTATTCAAAATAAAAACCAAAAACAAAACTTTTTTCTACCATCAAATAAAAAAATAAAGAATCGAAGTCAAGAAACAAAAGAACCCCCAAGTCAAAGAGAGCGTGGATCAGATATAGAAAACAAAGGAAATCTGAGCCCTGTTTTTTCAAAACATCAAACCGATCTTGAAAAAGATTACGTGGAATCAGACACAAAAAAGGGTCAAAATAAAAAACAATACAAAAGCAACACGGAAGCAGAACTAGATTTGTTCTTGAAACGTTATTTGCTTTTTCAATTGAGATGGAACGATGCTTTGAATAAAAGAATGCTCGAAAATATCAAGGTATATTGTCTCCTGCTTCGACTGATAAATCCAACCAAAATTACTATATCGTCAATTCAAAGGAGAGAAATGAGTTTGGATATAATGCTGATTCAGGCAAATTTACCTCTTACAGACTTGATGAAGAAGGGGGTATTGATTATCGAACCTATTCGGTTGTCTGTAAAACATAATGGACAATTTATTATGTATCAAACCATAGGTATTTCATTGGTTCATAAAAGTAAACACCAAACTAATCAAAGATACCGAGAACAAAGATATGTTGATAAAAAGAATTTTGACGAATTCATTCTGCAACCCCAAACTCAAAGAATAAATACAGAAAAAACTCATTTTGATTTGCTTGTTCCTGAAAATATTTTATGGTCTAGACGTCGTAGAGAATTGAGAATTCGAAGTTTTTTTAATTCTTTGAATTGGAATGTCGTCGATAGAAATTCAGTATTTTGCAACGAAACCAATGTAAAAAACTGGAGTCAATTTTTGGGTGAACGGAAACCCCTTTATAAAGATAAAAATGAATTAATTAAATTTAAGTTCTTTCTTTGGCCTAATTATCGATTAGAAGATTTAGCTTGTATGAATCGTTATTGGTTTGATACCAATAATGGTAGCCGTTTCAGTATCTTAAGGATACATATGTATCCACGATTGAAAATTAATTGATAGTACTATATACCCTGTCTCGTATAGAGTATCTGAAAGCAAACAAATGCAAACATGCCTTGTTTTACATCTCATTCGAATCTAATTCGAGTAGACAATACTAAATCAATAAAATAAGGTATTGATTAGATCTAGAAATGAATCAACAGAATCTTCTTCATTTTAGGATTTTAGGTTTCAATTATTCGCTTTTGTGACTGAAAAAAACGTACCTACCACCTTTTTGGATTCCTATCTGAATCAAATTTTAAATTTGATTAATTTATTGGAATTGCTAAAATTAGAGGTTCATAAAGAAATTAAGTCTATATACCACGTTCAAATTACTGGCATTATTATTACTGATCAATAAAATTCGAAAAAATCCATATCTGTAAAATAAAGAAAGGGGAAATTCATTTATGGTAAAAAATTCTGTCATTTCAGTTATTTTTCAAGAAGAAAAGAAAGGATCTGTTGAATTTCAAGTATTCAATTTCACCAATAAGATACGGAGACTTACTTCACATTTAGAATTGCACAAAAAAGACTATTTATCTCAGAGAGGTTTGAAGAAAATTTTGGGAAAACGTCAACGACTGCTAGCTTATTTGGCAAAAAAAAATAGAGTACGTTATAAAGAATTAATTAATCAGTTGGACATTCGAGAGACAAAAACTCGTTAAGAAGAGTTATTTCATTTTCACTTATATGTTTCGATTAAATTTTGATGAACTTCTTTTCACTTTCAGTAATTCATGGAAGAATGAATCGTTAAAAAACTTATGACTGCACCAACTACAAGAAAGGACCTCATGATAGTCAATATGGGGCCTCAGCACCCATCAATGCACGGTGTTCTTCGACTCATCGTTACTCTAGATGGTGAAGATGTTGTCGACTGCGAACCAATATTGGGTTATTTACATAGAGGGATGGAGAAAATTGCGGAAAACCGAACAATTATACAATATTTGCCTTATGTAACACGTTGGGATTATTTAGCTACTATGTTCACAGAAGCAATAACCATAAATGGACCCGAACAATTAGGCAATATTCAAGTACCTAAAAGGGCTAGCTATATCAGAGTCATTATGTTGGAGTTGAGTCGGATAGCTTCTCATTTGTTATGGCTCGGTCCTTTTATGGCGGATATTGGTGCACAGACCCCTTTCTTCTATATTTTTCGAGAAAGAGAATTGATATATGACCTATTCGAAGCTGCCACCGGTATGCGAATGATGCATAATTATTTTCGTATTGGAGGAGTGGCTGCCGATCTACCCTATGGCTGGATAGATAAATGTTTGGATTTTTGCGATTATTTTTTAACAGGGGTTGCTGAGTATCAAAAACTTATTACCCGGAATCCTATTTTTTTAGAACGAGTTGAAGGCGTAGGCATTATTGGGAGAGACGAGGCATTAAATTGGGGTTTATCGGGACCAATGCTACGAGCTTCCGGAATAGAATGGGATCTTCGTAAAGTTGATCATTATGAGTCTTACGACGAATTTGATTGGCAGGTTCAATGGCAACGAGAAGGGGATTCATTAGCTCGTTATTTAGTACGAATCGGTGAAATGACAGAATCCATAAAGATTATTCAACAGGCTCTGGAAGGAATTCCAGGAGGGCCTTACGAAAATTTAGAAATGCGACGTTTTGACAGATTAAAAGATCCTGAATGGAATGATTTTGAATATCGGTTTATTAGTAAAAAGCCTTCTCCAACTTTTGAATTGTCGAAACAAGAACTTTATGTGAGAGTTGAAGCCCCAAAAGGAGAATTGGGGATTTTTCTGATAGGAGACCAGAGCGTTTTTCCTTGGAGATGGAAAATTCGCCCACCAGGTTTTATCAATTTGCAAATTCTTCCTCAGTTAGTTAAAAGAATGAAATTGGCTGATATTATGACAATACTAGGTAGCATAGATATCATTATGGGAGAAGTTGATCGTTGAAATGATAATTGATACAACAGAAATAGAGACTATCAATTCTTTTTCCAAATTGGAATCCTTAAAAGAAGTCTATGGGATCATATGGATGCTTGTCCCTATTGTGACTCTTGTATTAGGAATCACAATAGGTGTACTAGTAATTGTTTGGTTAGAAAGAGAAATATCTGCAGGAATACAACAACGTATCGGGCCTGAATATGCCGGCCCTTTAGGAATTCTTCAAGCTCTAGCAGATGGGACAAAACTACTTTTGAAAGAGAACCTTATTCCATCTACAGGAGATACTCGTTTATTCAGTATTGGACCATCCATAGCAGTAATATCTATCTTTCTAAGTTATTCAGTAATTCCTTTTGGTGATCACCTTGTTCTAGCCGATCTTAGTATTGGTGTTTTTTTTTGGATTGCCATTTCAAGTATTGCTCCCGTTGGACTTCTTATGTCGGGGTATGGATCAAATAATAAATATTCCTTTTTAGGTGGTCTACGGGCAGCTGCTCAATCAATTAGTTATGAAATACCATTAGCTCTATGTGTGTTATCAATATCTCTACGTGTGATTCGGTGAGACCTAAAATTTATCAAAATTCTTTTCTTTCTAGAAACAAGGATAAAAAGATTTGATTGACTATATATATTTTTATTTTTCTTCAGCATTTGAGTTGATGAACTAAACCAGATAGTTATATGAGTGAAAGAAAACGGCTTCTAAATTTGCAGTAAAAAAGTTGAGTCTCATTTCCTATGTACAAGAATCAAATGGTGAAAAAAGTAAACATAAGCAAGAGAGATTGTTTACCCCAAGATTCGTGAATTGTCATGATAGCTTGAAGCGGGTTCAAAAGACCAACTCTATGGAGTTTTTACTGTCTATTACCATAGATGGATTTCCACAACGGGAGGTTTTTGAAACAAAAAATGAGTGGATGGTTAGGAAGACCAA